TCTTTGTAAATCTATACGGTTCCAGTTCTTCCATTTCTTTGTTCCGAAACATTCCATTCTTTCAATTCTTCGCTCTTTCTCTTCTATATGCATGCTTGACTTCATTTGTTTATTCATTCAATCCACAGTCACAGATAAAACGGAAGGGCTTGCATTGGAATCCTTCTAAATTCAGTGGGATGGGAAATAATATATATGGATAGCCCATATATAACTAGTGAATATCTAATATCACATATACATTGTTTCTTTAATAATGTAAACCATCCGTACCTTCTATTGAACCGGATTCTAGAATCATTCTTCGAAACATATACAGGGATTGGCTTAGAGCCCTTACATATACCCAGCTCGACCCCCCTTACTTTTTTTTGAATTCTCTAATATCATACATTTTTTTTTTTTTGCTCCTATTCTAGATCGTATATACCGGTATGAGTTGGGATAAGCTTTTTTTTAAGACCATTTCGGAAGCTAGTCAATGATGACCCTCCATGGATTCACCTATATAAGCTGCGGCTAAAGTTGCAAAAATAAGAGCCTGAATCCCGCTTGTGAATAATCCAAGGAACATGACAGGTATAGGAACCACCGAAGGTACTAAAGAAACAAGAACAACAACTACTAATTCATCCGCTAATATATTCCCGAAAAGTCGAAAACTAAGTGATAAGGGTTTTGTGAAATCTTCTAGGATGTTAATTGGTAAAAGTATTGGAGTTGGTTGAATGTATTTACCGAAATAACCCAATCCTTTTTTGGTAAGACCCGCATAGAAATATGCCACTGACGTAGGTAAAGCTAAAGCAACAGTAGTATTTATATCATTCGTGGGTGCAGCTAACTCTCCATGCGGTAACTGTATGATTTTCCGGGGTAAAAGGGCACCTGACCAGTTAGAAACAAAAATAAATAGGAACATAGTTCCAATAAAGGGAACCCAAGGACCATATTCTTCTCCAATCTGAGTTTTGCTCAAGTCTCGAATGAATTCGAGGACATATTCGAAGAAATTCTGACCGTCGGTTGGAATGGTTTGTGGATTCCGAACAGCTATAGTGGCTGAACCTAATAAGATAGCAATTACAACCCAAGAAGTGATAAGTACTTGGGCATGGACTTGGAAACCCCCTATTTGCCAATAAAAATGTTGGCCTACTTCCACATCGGATATATCGTATAAAACTTTTAGTGAGTTGATGGAACAGGGTAAAACATTCATATTGCCCTCTGACATAAATAGAACTTAAAAAGGAATTATTTTGATTCAGCCATCTCGTATCTCTTTCTCAACTCGTCTACTTTGAATCAATCGTATATTTCGGATCCCAAGTGATCACATAATATCCCCAGTGATTTTGATCTCTTTTTTGAGACTCAGGGATAGTAACCGATTCAATCAATTTATGGAGTTTCCAAAGTCATTGACTTATCCTATTATTAATCAACAATTTCTTATATAGCTAGAACCGCCCTCACAAATTGCGGATACTAATTTGTTAAGAATCAATCGGATTGAAGCTATAGCGTCATCGTTCGCTGGAATCGGAATATTTGCGAGATCCGGGTCACAATTTGTATCGATTAAACAAATTGTTGGAATCCCCAAAGTGAGACATTCTCGAAGAGCCGTATATTCTTCTTGCTGATCAACGATGATTACAATATCGGGTAACCCCGTCATATATTTGATCCCGCCCAGATAGGTTTGCAAGTGAGATAATTGCCTCTTCAACATTGCTACATCTCTTTTCGGGAGACAGTTGAGTTTCCCCGTATTTTGTTCCGATCTCAAGTTCCTGAACCTATGAAGTCTCATTTCTGTAGTGGACCAATTCGTTAACATACCACCGAGCCATTTTTTATTAACATAATGACACCGAGCCCTTATTGCAGCTGATGCTACTAAATTGGCTGCTTTATTTTTGGTACCAACTATTAAGAAGTGTTTTCCTATACTTGCTGCATCAAAAACTAAATCGCAGGCTTCTGACAAAAAACGAGCAGTTCGAGTAAGATTTGTAATATGAATACCTTTACGCTTTGAAGAGATGTAAGGTGCCATTCTAGGATTCCATTTCCTAGTACCATGGCCAAAATGAACTCCTGCTTTCATCATCTCTTCAAAATTCATGTTCCAATATCTTCTTGTCATTTCTCCCCACATTTTCTCTCTTTTTTTTTTTTTTATTTAAGAGGTACCTGAAATAAATAATTGTTCCGACGGAACCTTCTACCGGAGATTGACCGTTAATACTCAGTCCAAGTCATTAATTCCTTTCTATTCGTTATTATCTTTATTACCAAATCAAATGACCAGGACCCTATAGTTAAAAGAAAAGAATGAATCTGTCATTAAATCCCGTAAATGATCGTTCTGATGTATCAGGGAAATTATTTGGGATGCAAGAACCAAACAATTCTCTGTGGTGGAACAAAAGATCTCTCATTTCCTCCTCGAATAGATTCTTCTTTTTGATTTCCAAAGGAATGTTGCTGT